GTATGATCCACGCATATTGATATGTCTGTTCCATAAAAAAATTTTTGAATTCTTAATTAATTGTTTCCGATTCATCGGACCTTACCTCTTTTGAAAGGAGTCAATAAAAAAATGAAGATATGCACTAACTTAAACTAACTTAAATAGAATTTTGATTTCTTTTTACTTATTCTTTCTGAGTTTCTGCTAAATACTTCAAATATTCAAATCAAGAAGTTACAATTGGTCAAATCATATGAAAGAAAGAGATTAATTACTAGTCTCCTTCGAATTTAAAAACTCGAGTCAAATTAAGCATATTTTTCACCCATCTTATCTATTCGTTTAGATTTTTAGAAAAAAAAAATATTATCTAGAAAAGAAAAAAGAAATACATAATGAATTAGAAAAGCGCAGACTTTTTTTTTGAACAATAGATGTCTTTCACATCCAGCTATACGAATGAGTAATCTCTTCATTTTAATTTCAATGGCAGTTCCAAAAAAGCGTACTTCTGCATCAAAAAAGCGTATTCGTAAAAATTTTTGGAAAAGGAAGGGGTATTGGACAGCGTTAAAAGCATTTTCCTTAGGGAAATCTCTTTCTACCGGGAATTCAAAAAGTTTTTTTGTGCGACAAACAAATAAGTAATAAAACATAACACGTTGGAATAATCTGAATCGGCCTGACTCAAAAATTGACTCATTTCATTTCGAAAATCAAATTCCCCAATTCCATTCCCTGTTGAGCTAATCAATAGGAAATGGAATTCGTTCCGCTTTTAGAATATGTAGAAGAAGAATTCTTCTGTTTACCTTACCGAATTCGAAAAAAAAAGAATACTTTCTTTTTATTGACAAAAAAACACAAGATACTAAATTTTCTTTTTAGTATATTTTATCATTTCCAAGCTGAGGAGTCTTATTTTCCCCATCAACCTATTTGTTTTGTTACAATAATATAAGGTTTTCTTTTTTTCTATAGATCCACTTTTTCTGTATAGAAGGGCGGATAGAAAATCTTTTGTTACTAAATTCATTGAAACTAATTGATTAAAATTCAAAACCTTTTTGTGCAACTTTCTGACTTTTGAATTTTCTCTGAAGTCTTCTATAAACCCCCATATATCTCTCGCCATCAAGCCAGGCAAAAACCCTTAGTGAAGATATTCTGGATAAATATGTGTCAATTTTGAATGATCCAAAATGGGTTCTTTTTTTTATGTTCATTGATAAAATGGATTTTTTGTTTCACTTTTTGAACTCAAATAAATCAAAAACTAAAAGAAAAATGTTTTTTTTTTGGGGGGGGTTCTATCCCTTAATTCATAGTAGGACGATCGAGTTTTACAAGAGTTCAAAGTATAAAATACACAATAAAACGAAGACCCTAAGCTAAAATAATGAACCTTCAAATACCTATTTAAACAGATTTTTATTCATCAATTTGAATCTTTGCTAAAAAATATTGCATCCAATTGAATTCTAAAATCTAGACGATTGCTTATTCATAGGCTATTATGAGTTCAAGACAAGCCGCTATGGTGAAATTGGTAGACACGCTGCTCTTAGGAAGCAGTGCTAAAGCATCTCGGTTCGAGTCCGAGTGGCGGCACGCCATCTCCTAAAAAAAGTACATGGATCCTATAATGAATTCAATTGCCGATTAATGAATTCAATTGCCGATTTCGATTTTATAATTAGGGGACTTTTTTTATGATATTTTCAACCTTAGAGCATATATTAACTCATATTTCTTTTTCGATCGTTTCAATTATAATTACAATTCATTTGATAACCTTTTTAGTCGATGAAATCGTAAAACTAAATGATTCATCCGAAAAGGGCATGATAATGACTTTTTTCTGTATAACAGGATTTTTAATTACTCGTTGGATTTATTCGAGACATTTTCCACTAAGTGATTTATATGAATCGTTAATCTTTCTTTCATGGAGTTTTTCCCTTATTTATATAGTTCCGTATTTCAAAAAAAATCCAAATCTTCTAAGCACAATAATTGGACCAAGTGCTATTTTTACCCAGGGCTTTGCTACTTCAGGTCTTTTAACTGAAAGACACGAATCCACAATATTAGTACCCGCTCTTCAATCCGAGTGGCTAATAATGCACGTAAGTATGATGATATTAGGCTATGCGGCCCTTTTATGTGGATCATTATTATCAGTATCACTTCTAGTCATTACAGTTAGAAAAAAGAGAAAGGTTTTTGCTACGAATAATCATTTAGTAAATTTCAATGAGTCATTTTTCTTTGGTAAAATCGAATACATGAATGAACGAAGTAATGTTTTCCAAAATACTTCTTTTTTTTCTCCAAAAAATTATTACAGGTCGCAATTGATCCAACAATTGGATTATTGGAGTTATCGGGTTATTAGTCTAGGATTTATCTTTTTAACCACAGGAATTCTTTCTGGAGCAGTATGGGCTAACGAAGCATGGGGATCCTATTGGAGTTGGGACCCAAAAGAAACTTGGGCTTTTATTACTTGGATCGT